GTTTGTTTGTTTGTTTGTTTGTTTGTTTGTTTGTTTGATTGTTTGTTTGTTTGTTTGTTTGTTTGTTTGTTTGTTTGTTTGTTTGTTTGTTTGTTTGTTTGTTTGTTTGTTTGTTTGTTTGTTTGTTTGTTTGTTTGTTTGTTTGTTTGTTTGTTTGTTTGTTTGTTTGTTTGTTTGTTGAGGGGCAGAGTTTGGCGATAGAAGTTACTACTGTAACATGCTGAGTATTGATTGGGTTTATTGTGTTCTTGTAGTTGAATCAACGGTGGTTTTTCAAGTCATTGGTCCTGGTTAAAGTCCGGGCGAGAATTGTTAGAGGTTTATTTTTCAAAGAGTAGTTAAATAAAGAATTTTGGCTTTGGGAGCCAGGGGTGGGAGTTTAAGTCTCCTCTCTTTGATGGGTAGTTTAGTGCCCGAGGGGGGAGTTGAACCCCCAACCCCCAGCTTACAAGGCTGGTGCTCTGTGTTCATTGAGCTACAAGTGCGTTCTTAGTTTGAGGGCTTTGTTCTCTAATAAGCCTGCAATAGGAAATAGAATCAAGAATAGTAGAAAATAAAGTACTGAGGCTACCTGCCCAATAAGGGTAAATGGGTGTTCGACGGGTATGCCACCAATTCATGTTAAGATCAGTATATCTGCAACAAGGGTCCAGAATAGTAATTGGCTTAGAGGGCGAAATGTAAGCCCTCGTTGTTTTGAGGTGTGTAAAAATGGGACAACTATTAGAACGAGAATTGATAGTAGAAGTGCTAAGACACCTCCAAGTTTGTTAGGGATTGATCGAAGGATAGCGTAAGCGAATAAAAAGTACCATTCAGGTTTGATGTGTGGGGGTGTTACAAGTGGGTTGGCGGGGATAAAATTGTCTGGGTCTCCTAAGATGTTAGGTCAGAAAAGGGTAATGGAGGCTAGGGGAATTAGTAGTATAATGAAACCTAAAAGATCTTTATATGAGAAATATGGATGAAAGGGGATCTTGTCTATGTCTGAATTTAATCCTGTTGGGTTAGTAGAGCCGGTTTCGTGTAGAAATAATAAATGAATTATTGTGACTGCTATTACTACGAATGGCAGTAAGAAATGAAATGTAAAGAATCGGGTGAGTGTGGCATTGTCAACGGAGAATCCCCCTCAGATCCATTGGACTAGGGTGTTACCGATGTAGGGTACGGCGGATATAAGATTTGTAATTACTGTTGCACCTCAAAAAGATATTTGCCCTCAGGGAAGTACATAACCGACGAAGGCTGTTATTATAACTAAGAGGTATAAAATTACTCCGATGTTTCATGTTTCTATAAATAAGTAGGAGCCGTAGTAAAGTCCGCGTGCAATGTGAAGGTAGAGACAGATAAAAAAGAAAGAGGCACCGTTAGCGTGGATGTTTCGTACTAGCCAGCCATAGTTTACATCTCGGCAAATATGCACGACTGATGTAAAGGCTGTTTGGATGTCTGAGGTGTAGTGTATAGCTAGAAATAAGCCTGTTAAAAGTTGTGTAATTAGACATAAGCCCAGGAGGGAGCCGAAGTTTCATCAGATGGAGATGTTGGATGGAGAGGGGAGGTCTACTAATGCGTCGTTGGCGATTTTTAGAAGTGGGTGGGTTTTTCGAAGGCTGGTCATTAAAGTCCTTGAAGATTATAAGCTATATAAGGCTCTCGGCTAATACTCGAGCAAGGGCTATGTTCTATATAATAATGATAATGATGGTGGGTTTCGTTTTGGGGGCGGCAGCGTTGGCTTCTAACCCTTCTCCTGTCTATGCTGTGCTAGGGCTAGTTTTAATGGCAGGTATAGCTTGTATGATTTTAATTAATAGTGGTGGTCCGTTTTTGTCTCTTTTATTTTTTTTAGTCTATTTGGGGGGGATGCTTGTAGTATTTGCCCACTGTGTAGCTTTAGCTGCAGAACGGTACCCTAAAGCATGAGGGGATGTAATTTTTTTAGGTGCTTTGGTGGGGGTTGTAGTGGGGTATAGTGTGGCAGTAATTGTTGGATGAGTAAATTGATTTGGGGTTGGTTCAGAGTCTGGTTATGATTTTGATGATTATTCTTTTATTTGCCCGGAAGGGGAGGGGTTGGGCTTATTATATGATAAGGGGGGATGACTTCTTTTGTTTTGTGTAATTATTCTCTTAGTGGTGTTGGTTGTGGTTTTAGAATTAACACGAGGACGGTCTCAAGGGGCTTTGCGTGCGATTAGGTTAGGTTTTAACGATAAAGACTATTAAGGTTATTAAGAGGGTCGTTAAATATATTAGCAGATATGGTTTAATAAGGCCCCGTTGCATATTGCTTGCGGAGGCTGATAGTGGGAGGATGGTGTCAGAGATTGTTTTAGGTCCAAATTTTTCTAGTCATGTTTGGTCTACTATCTGGGTGGCGATTTTTTGTCCTAGTTGGAGGCTAATCTTAGAGTTTAGACGGTGTGTAATAAGGGGAAAAAATCCTAGAAGGTTTGAGAAGTGGTGTGGGGTTTTTATAGGTGTGATTTTAATTTGTTTAGTCGTAAGGAGGGCTAGGTCAAGGGCAATGGTAAGGCCTAGAAGTGAGACGAGGAGGGCGGCAAGTTTAAGGTTAAAAGGCATGGTGAGTACTGGTGTTTTAATTAAGTTAGTATTAAGAATAATTATAAGGCCTCCGAAAATGCTGCCCCAGGCTAGTCGTTTAAGGGGATTAATTAGTGAGGGGTTATTTTCATTGATGGGGGAGTGGCAGGAGAATCGAGGTGATCCCATAGAAACAAAAAAAATTACTCGGAGGCTGTAAACTGCAGTAAGTGAGGTGGCAAATAGTGTTAAAGTGAGGGCTCAGGCGTTAAGGGTTGATGTGTTTAGGGCTTCAATAATGGCATCCTTAGAAAAGAACCCTGCGAGGAAAGGAGTGCCAGTGAGGGCAAGACTTCCGATAGTCAGGCAGGATGAGGTGAGTGGGGCTAAATGATGTAGTCCTCCTATTTTGCGAATGTCTTGCTCATTATTTAAGGCATGAATTACTGAACCAGAACATAGAAAGAGCATGGCTTTAAAAAAGGCATGGGTACAGATGTGAAAAAATGTTAGTTGGGGCTGATTTAGGCCGATAGTTACTATTATTAGGCCTAGTTGGCTAGAGGTTGAGAATGCAATAATTTTTTTGATATCATTCTGGGTAAGGGCGCAAATGGCTGTAAATGTTGTGGTTATGGCTCCCAAGCATAGGCATAGCGATAGAGGTAGGGGGTTATTTTCTATCATTGGGCTAAATCGGACTAATAAAAAAATTCCAGCTACAACTATGGTGCTGGAGTGAAGTAAGGCTGATACTGGTGTTGGGCCCTCTATTGCGGCTGGGAGTCAGGGGTGAAGTCCAAATTGGGCAGATTTGCCTGTAGCTGCCAGAATTAGGGCGAGAAGGGGTATGGTTGGGTTTACTGAGCTATTCGTGATTATAATCTGTTGAAGGTCCCAGCTGCCAATATTAATAGCAATTCAGGCCAAGCCAAAAATTATCCCAATGTCTCCGATTCGGTTGTAGAGTACTGCTTGAAGGGCTGCTGTATTGGCATCAGTTCGTCCATGTCACCAACCAATTAGGAGGAAAGATATAATTCCGACTCCCTCCCACCCGATGAAGAATTGAAATAAGTTGTTGGCGGAGATCAAGATTAGTATAGCAATGAGGAAAATTAGAAGATACTTGAAGAATCGGCTAATAAAGGGATCTGATTGTATGTATCATAAAGCAAATTCTAAAATAGATCATGTTACATAAAGGGCAATAGGAATAAAGATGACAGAATAGTGGTCGAATTTAAAGCTAACAGAGATGTCTAATGTGGCAAAGGCTATTCATGTCCATGTAGAGGTTACGGTTTCCATGCCTAAATTAATAAAAGTAAAAAGAGGGACCAGGCTAATTATAAAAGCGGTTTTGATAGCTGTTTTTGTGTGGTAGGCGAGTTGAGGATCATTAGGTGATGATTTGGTGGTAGAGTAAAAGAGGGGATACATAAGTGTGGTAAATATGATTAGGAGACTTGAAGTATAAAGTAGACTTGAAGAATGCATAATTGTTACTTGGATTTGCACCAAGAGTTTTTGGTTCCTAAGACCAATGGATGTGCTGTTATCCTTTAACAATTCAAGAGAGCCTTGGGGTTTAACCAAGGAGGCGTTAAGTTAGCAGTTTACGTTGCCGTCGGGCCTTTCTTGGTGGACTAGAAGATTTTAACTTCTATTTTTAGAGTCACGGTCTAATATTTTTGTTAAATTAAATCTACATGCAAATCAGCCTCAAATTAGGGCGGGTTTAAGTGTGATTAGGATGAGGGGCGCTAGATGAAGCGTTAGTAGTAGGTGCTCTCGTGTATGAGAGGGGGTGAGGAAAAATATATGTTGGGGGAGTGGCCCCCGTTGGCTTATTAGGAATACATAGAGAGAGTATGTGGCTGTAATAAGGGTCCCCCCTCCTGTGAGAATTAGTGTCCACGGAGATCAAGCAAGAAGGGAGGTTAAAATTGCTAGTTCTCCTATTAGGTTTGGAAGGGGCGGTAATGCTAGGTTTGCTAGGCAGGTAAAAAATCATCAGCTTGTTATTAAGGGGAGGGCAATTTGGAGGCCTCGAGCTAAGAGTATTGTTCGGCTATGTGTTCGTTCATAGTTTGTATTAGCTAGACAAAATAGAGCAGATGAAGTTAGGCCGTGGGCAATTATAAGGGTTAATGCTCCGGTGAATCCTCAGGGTGTTTGAATTAAGATGCCCCCTGCTACTAGGCCCATATGACTAACAGAGGAATATGCAATGAGGGCTTTTAAGTCTGTTTGGCGTAAGCAGGCTGAGCCGGTTATGATTACCCCTCAGAGCGCTAGGATCATAAAAGGATAAATTACTTCTTTAGAGAGGGGGCCAAGGATAACTATAAGACGTATTATGCCATAGCCTCCTAGTTTTAATAAGACCGCTGCAAGAACTATTGAGCCTGCAATTGGGGCCTCTACGTGAGCTTTGGGAAGTCATAGATGTACCCCATATAAAGGCATTTTAACTAAAAATGCGATTATGCACGCGGCCCATCAGAATTTATCAGCGAGGGACAGCACAGAAAGAGGTTTAGAATATTGTAGCATTAGGAGTGATAGGGTCTCTATACTATTTTGAATTATTATGAGAGCAATTAGTAGGGGAAGTGATCCTGCTAGGGTATAAAATAAGAAATAAGTTCCTGCGTTGAGCCGTTCTATTTGATTCCCTCAGCGTGTAATAACCAGGAGGGTGGGGATAAGGGTAGCCTCAAATATAATATAGAACATGATAAACTCTGTAGCTCCAAATGCTATAATAAGGAAGCTTTGGAGGGTGGTGATGACTACAATAAAGCTTCGTTGTCGGAATAGGGGTTCTGATGCTAGATGATTTTGGCTTGCCAAAATTATTAATGGGAGGAGTCAGCAGGAGAGGATGAGAAGGGGGGTTGATAGGGGGTCTGTGGCAATAAAGAAGTTGAGGGTATTTCAACCAGTCTCTGAAGTATTATTTAACCAGACGAAACTTACTAGGGCAATAGTAAAGCTTTGGATAAGGGTGGTGGTCCATAGTCATTTACTATGGACAAAACATGCTGTTGGGATTAAGAGAAGGGTGGGGATCAGGATTTTTAACATTTCAGGAGGTTTAGCTTTTTTAAGTGGTCTGTGCCATGTGTCCGTGCTGTCGCTACTAGAAGGGCTAGGCCTGCGCTAGCTTCACAAGCAGAGAAGGCCAAGATACAAAGGGGGACGGTGGAGAAGCTAGCAGTATCTGATTGCAGGGCTCAGAGAGAAAACGAAGTGAAGAGAGAGAGTATTATGCCTTCTAAGCAGATTAGGGCAGAGAGAAGATGTGTGCGGTGAAATGTTAAGCCTATTAGGGACAGAAAAAATGCCGAGGAGGTTGTAAAGGCAATGGGGGTCATCGGGTGGTTGTGAATTTTCATCACAAGCTCTTGAGCCGAAATCAAGTATTTTATTTATACTAACCACCTATTCGGCTCACTCGAGCCCTCCTTGAAGTCATTCATAAATTAGGCCAAGGGTGAGTAGTAGAAGAACGCAAGAAGTTCACAGGAATGTTAGGGAGGGGTTATCTAGTTGATCGGCTCAGGGGATTGGTAGTAGAAGTGCAATTTCTAGGTCAAAAAGGAGGAATAAGATAGCGACTAGGAAGAATCGTAAAGAAAAGGGGAGGCGTGCAGATCCGAGAGGGTCAAAACCGCACTCGTACGGGGATAATTTTTCATAGTCAGGATTTAGTTGAGGGAGTCAGAAGGATACTAGTATAAGGACAAGAGATATAATGGAAGCGATGAGGACTGTAGCAGAAATAGTATTCATTATCTTTTCTTGGGTTTTCACCAAGGTTGCGAAGTTGGAAGCCTCGTATACTATTTGTATTAAAAAGATTATGATCCTCATCAATAGATCGAGATATAAAGGAAAAGTCAAACAACATCTACGAAATGTCAGTATCATGCTGCAGCTTCAAAGCCAAAGTGGTGCTCGGATGTGAATTGGTAATTAATTTGTCGTAGTAAGCATACAATAAGGAATGTGGACCCAATAATAACGTGTAGGCCATGGAATCCAGTTGCTACAAAAAAAGTTGAGCCATAGACACTGTCTGCAATAGTAAAAGGTGCATCGTAGTACTCCATGGCTTGAAGGAGAGTGAAGTATAGGCCTAGAAGTACTGTGAGTGTGAGGGAGTGAATAGCCTGTTTTCGTTCACCTAGTATAATGCTGTGGTGGGCTCAAGTTACTGTAACCCCAGATGCTAGAAGCACTGCTGTATTTAATAGGGGTACTTCAAATGGGTCTAAGGTGGAGATTCCTGTAGGGGGTCAACATCCCCCTAGTTCAGGGGTTGGTGCTAAACTAGCATGATAGAATGCTCAGAAGAAACCAAGGAAAAAAAATACTTCGGACGTGATAAAAAGAATTATGCCGTATCGAAGGCCCTTTTGGACAGGGGGTGTGTGGTGTCCTTGGAAAGTTCCCTCCCGAATGATATCACGTCATCATTGGTACATGGTTAGGAGTAGAAGAGGGAAGCCTAGGGTTATTAAGGTTGTAGAATAAAAATGAAACCATTCGGCAAGGCCGGATGTCATTAAGAGTGCAGCTACTGCACCTGTAAGGGGTCAAGGGCTGGGGTCAACTATGTGGTAGGCATGGGCTTGGTGAGTCATTAGCAGTTTTCTTGGAGATAAAGGCTTAGTAGAAGTACAAATACATATGCTTGAATTATGGCTACGGCAACTTCTAAGAGTGTAAGAAGGAATAGAAGAATCGCTGTTAGGAGGGCGACGGTAGTCATTGAGGGGAGAAGTGTGAAGACTGCTGAGGATACTAGGTGAATTAGCAGGTGGCCGGCTGTTAAATTTGCCGTAAGTCGAACACCAAGGGCGATTGGACGGATAATTAAGCTGATGTTTTCGATAATGATTAAGATGGGGATAAGAAGTGTGGGTGTTCCTTCTGGTAGGAAGTGCCCAAAAGTGTGGGTAGGTTGGTTTCGTAAACCAATTAAAACTGTTGCTAATCATAAGGGAATTGCAATAGCTAAATTAAGGGACAGTTGGGTTGTGGGTGTAAAAGTATAAGGTAGTAGGCCCAGTAGATTAATAGAGAAAAGGAACATTATGAGAGAGGCAAATAGAGGGGCCCATTTATGACCTTTAATACTTAAGGGAAGGAAGAGTTGATTAGTGAAGCGAGCAATAAATCATTCATGAAGGGTTGTTATACGGCCGTTTAGTCACCGCCCAGAGGGTAAGGAAAAAAGAAGTCAGGGAAGGGTTAGGGCGGCAATAATTAATGGGATGCCTAGAAGTGAGGGGCTCGAAAATTGGTTAAATAGACTTAGTGTCATGGTCAGGCTCAGGGTTCTGTTTTAGGGGTAGATGCATTTTGTGTTGTGGTTTCATTGGGGATAATGAATAAAAGAGTTGCGGGTATTACGATAAGTAAAAAAATTGTTCAGGTGTAGGCTATAATTATAAATCAAGGATTGGGGTTTAGCTGAGGCATGTCACTAAGGATGATTTTGAGCCATCAGTCTCCAGCTTAAAAGGCTGGCGCTTGGTCTATTAGCTTCTTAGTGATGCTTCTATTAGCACAGATCAGTCAATAAATTCTTTAAGGGGAACAACTTCAATAACGATGGGTATAAAACTATGATTAGCCCCACAAATTTCTGAACACTGTCCGTAGAAAACTCCGGGGCGGGCATTAATAAAAGTTGTTTGATTTAGTCGGCCTGGTACTGCATCCATTTTTACACCTAAGGCTGGCACTGCCCAAGAGTGGAGTACATCTTCTGCTGAGGTTAAGATTCGGAGGGGTGAGTTGGTAGGAAGAACGACTCGATAGTCTGTTTCTAGCAGGCGAAATTCACCAGGAAGGAGGTCTTGTGTGGGGATTATATATGCGTCAAATCCGAGGTCATTATAGTCGGTGTATTCGTAGCTTCAGTATCATTGGTGTCCAACTGCTTTAACAGTGAGGTGTGGGTTATTAATCTCATCTATTAAGTACAGGATTCGAAGGGAGGGGAGTGCAATTAAGATCAAAATAACGGCTGGAAGGACTGTTCAGATAATTTCGATTTCTTGAGAGTCTGAGATGAGTTTATCAGTCAGTTTAGTAGATACTATAGCTACAATAATATAAAGAACAAGTGTGCTAATTAAAAATACGACCATTAAAGTATGATCATGAAAATGCAGTAGTTCTTCCATTAGGGGAGAGGCTGCGTCTTGAAAACCTAACTGTGAGGGGTGGGCCATAACCTATTTAAAGCTACGTGGGGCTTTAACCCACAAAGCAGCCTCGACAAGGCAGTGTGATAGTTTCACCAGAAGCTCATTAAGAAAATGACAGAGCGGTTATGTGATTGGCTTGAAACCAATAGATGGGGGTTCGACACCCTCTTTTCTCGAGCTGTGTGACTGTACAAAAGCAGGCTCTTCAAATGTGTGATAGGGGGGAGGGCATCCGTGAAGTCATTCTACATTTGTTAGGGTTAATTCTACTGCTTTAACTTCTCGTTTTGCGGCAAAAGCTTCTCAGAGGATAAATAAAAACATAATGACAGCTGTTAGGGATATAAGGGAGCCGATAGAGGAAACAGAATTTCACAATGTATAAGCATCTGGGTAGTCAGAGTATCGTCGGGGTATGCCCGCAAGGCCAAGAAAGTGCTGGGGAAAGAATGTTAAATTTACGCCTAAAAATATTACGCCAAAATGTACTTTAGTTCAAGTATCATGAAGGGTGTACCCTGAGAATAGCGGGAACCAGTGAACGAATGCTGCTATAATGGCAAAGACTGCGCCCATAGATAGTACATAGTGGAAGTGGGCAACTACGTAGTAGGTGTCGTGGAGCACAATGTCCAGGGATGAGTTGGCTAATACAACGCCTGTGAGTCCCCCCACTGTAAAGAGGAAGATGAAACCAAGGGCCCATAGAAGTGGTGTGTCTCATTTAATTGATCCCCCGTGCAGGGTAGCTAGTCAGCTAAATACTTTTACTCCTGTGGGAATAGCAATGATCATAGTCGCGGATGTGAAGTAAGCTCGGGTGTCAACATCTATGCCTACAGTAAACATGTGGTGTGCTCAGACAATAAAGCCTAGGAGACCAATAGCTATTATAGCTCAGACCATCCCTATATGTCCGAATGGTTCTTTTTTTCCTGAGTAGTAAGCTACGATGTGTGAGATTATTCCAAAGCCCGGTAGAATTAGAATATAGACTTCAGGGTGTCCGAAAAACCAGAATAAGTGTTGATAGAGGATAGGGTCGCCTCCCCCGGCGGGGTCGAAAAAAGAGGTGTTAAGATTTCGGTCTGTAAGAAGTATTGTAATTCCAGCTGCTAGTACAGGGAGGGACAGTAAAAGGAGCACTGCTGTAATTAAAACGGCTCAGACAAATAAAGGTGTTTGGTATTGCGTGATAGCGGGAGGCTTTATATTAATAATGGTAGTAATAAAGTTAATTGCCCCTAGAATTGATGAGATTCCGGCGAGGTGTAGGGAAAAAATGGTTAAATCAACGGATGCCCCAGCGTGGGCTAAGTTCCCTGCGAGCGGAGGATATACAGTTCATCCGGTGCCTGCCCCGGCTTCAACACCTGAGGATGCTAGAAGTAGCAGGAAAGAAGGGGGTAGAAGTCAGAAGCTTATGTTATTTATTCGAGGAAAAGCTATGTCGGGAGCTCCAATTATTAGGGGGACTAGTCAGTTTCCGAAGCCCCCAATTATTAAGGGTATAACTATAAAAAAAATTATTACGAAAGCATGTGCTGTGACGATAACATTATAAATCTGGTCGTCCCCTAAAAGAGCCCCGGGCTGACTTAGTTCAGCTCGAATGAGAAGACTTAAGGCAGTCCCTACTATGCCGGCTCAGGCTCCAAATACGAGGTACAGGGTGCCGATATCTTTATGATTGGTCGAGAAAAATCAACGGGTAATTACCACAGGTAAGGTGGCCGAGCAGGCGGTGGATTGTAGTCCCACATACAGAGGTGCAAGTCCTCTTCTTATCATGAAGTCTTGGGGTGTCACACGTCAGCTTGCAAATCTGAAGAAGCAGGTAAATACGCCTGCCGGGACTTTCCCCCGCTTTTTGCCTGTCAGCGGGGGAAAGTAGATAGATGCTCGCTGGTTTGGGCGCTTAGCTGTTAACTAAGAATTTAAAGGATCGAGGCCTTTCTGTCTAGTAAGGCCTTAGCTTAATTAAAGTGTTTGTTTTGCATACATAAGATGTGGGTTAGTGTCCTGCAGGTCTTATCAAGGGTTGGGGGGTTTTAACTCCCGCTGAGAGCTTTGAAGGCTCCTGGTCTATTTAACCTAAGCCCTTGAATTGTGCTTGACTATAATGAAAAGAATGCTCAGAGTGCGGGTAGCAGGGGGAGGAGTATGAGTGCTATTACGCTAGGAATGCTTAGGGGAGAGGTTTTGAAGCTAGTACGAAAGAATTTAGAAGGTGTGTAGCCAAAAAAGTTGGGGGCGGTGATGGCTATAATAGTATAAACTACTCGAATATAAAAAAATAGGCTGAGGAGTGCGCTGATGGCGGCAATAAAAATAATTAGGATTAGGCCTTGGTTTGTTAATTCTTGAATAATTAATCATTTTGGCAGGAAGCCGGAGAGGGGTGGGAGGCCCCCTAGGGATAGTAAAATGAGGGGAAAAAGGGCTATGAGGGCTGGGTATTTTGTCCATGAGAAGGTGATATTTTGAATTGTTGAGGAAGAAGAATTATTAAGGGCTGAAAAAATTACTATAGTTGCTAGAGAATAAATTATTAGTGCAATTAGTGCCAGATGAACATTGGAAGATACTACTAGTATTATTCACCCAAAGTGAGCAACGGATGAGTAGGCAATGATTTTGCGCATGTGGATTATATTGATTCCAGCCAAGCCTCCGATTAGGATTGAGCAAAGCCCTAGGGTCAAGGTTAATCATTGATATGATGTAGCTACTTCACACATTAAGATGAAGGGGGCTATTTTCTGCCAGGTGGCTAAAATTATTGATGTTATTATATTTGTACCTTGAAGGATTTCAGGGAATCATGCGTGGATGGGGGCAATTCCAAGTTTTAAGGCTAGTCCTGTAATAATAATTAGTATAGCTATGTCCTCTTTTTCATTAATAATATTTCAATGTCCAGTAGCTTGTGCGTTAAGTATGCTGCCCCAGAGAATAATAGCAGCACCTGTTGCTTGAATTAATAAATATTTTACTGAGGCTTCTGTACCACGGGATTGGTGTGTGGAAACTATCAGTGGTAAAATTGCGAGAGTGTTGATTTCTAAGCCTATTCATGCTAGAAGTCAGTGGGAGCTACTAAAGGTTAGGGAAGTTCCAAGACCAAGAGCTAGTAATAGGGAGGATAGCAGGGGAGGTGCCATTAATAAAGGAAGGATTTTAACCAACATGTTCGGGGTATGGGCCCAAGAGCTTAATTTAGCTGACTTTACTAGGGAGTAGTGTAGTGGGAGCACTAAGAGTTTTGAGCTCTTAAGTAGGGGTTCGAACCCCCTTTCTCTAAGGAGTTGAAGGGAGTTTAACCCTCATAAGTCACTCTATCAAAGTGATCCTTAATATTCAGGCACAATTCCTGTCTTTAGGTTTGTGGGGGGAGTCCTGCAAATGCGGTTGAAAGTGATAAGTGTCAAATAACCATTGCAAGGGTTAAAGGTAAGAAATTTTTTCAAACTAAGTGTATTAGTTGGTCGTATCGGAAGCGTGGGTATGATGCTCGCACTCATAGGAAAAGGGTGGATAGTAAAGTGGCTTTAATTATTAGTGTAACTGTTGTTATTTCTGGGAACAGTGAAAATGAGGAGCCAATAAATAAAATGGCGGATAGTGTATTTATGAGTAAAATGTTAGCATACTCTGCCAGGAAAAATAGTGCAAAGGGTCCCCCTGCGTATTCAACGTTGAAGCCAGAAACTAGTTCGGATTCTCCTTCAGTAAGGTCAAAAGGGGCTCGGTTTGTCTCTGCAAGCGTTGAGGTATATCATATAGCGGCTAGTGGTCATGCTGGGAGTAATAGTCAGATAGCTTCTTGGGTAATACTAAATGTTTGTAGAGAGAAGCCGCCTGAAAAGATGATCACACTTAGTAAGATAAGACCAAGATTAACTTCATAGGAAATAGTCTGAGCAACGGCACGGAGGGCCCCTATTAGGGCATATTTTGAGTTAGAGGCCCATCCTGAGCCTAAGATGGAATAAACGGCTATGCTCGAGAGAGCAAGAATAAATAAGATGCTTAGGTTTAGGTCGGCGGCGGGGATTGGTATAGGTATGGGTGTCCACAAGATTAGTGCAAAGGTCAGGGCTAAAATAGGGGTAATAATAAATAAGAGGGGGGAGGATGTAGATGGGCGGATTGGTTCTTTAATAAATAATTTTAATCCGTCAGCAAATGGTTGAAGAAGGCCGTAGGGCCCCACAATTGTAGGGCCCTTGCGTAGTTGAATGTAGCCTAGGACTTTTCGTTCAATTAGAGTAAGAAAAGCGACTGCTAGGAGGATTGGAATTATAAAAGTAATAGGGATAACTAGTAGTTTAATAATCGAGGTAAGCATAGTTAAAGAGAGGATTTGAACCTCTGTAAAAAGGGTTTAGGTCTCTTGCACTGTCCGAGCTCTGCCACTTTAACTTTCCGTAATCTTCGTTTAATTATTAAGTGCTCTCATCCGTTTTATAAGGTCTCAGCGGTTGGGGGGTGGGGCGTGCATGGAGTATTGGCCCCTCTTTTCAGGTCCTTTCGTACTGGGAAAAGACTTTTTATAGATAGAAACTGACCTGGATTACTCCGGTCTGAACTCAGATCACGTAGGACTTTAATCGTTGAACAAACGAACCCTTAATAGCGGCTGCACCATTAGGATGTCCTGATCCAACATCGAGGTCGTAAACCCCCTCGTCGATAAGGACTCTGGGAGGGGATTGCGCTGTTATCCCTGGGGTAACTGGGTTCGTTAATCGGTTGTACCGGATCATTTTTAAAGTCAAAAATTTTGTTACTTAGAGGGGTGACTCTTAGTGTTAGGGTTATGTCCCTGATCTTCGTGGGGGTTATGTTTTGCCCCGTGGTCACCCCAACCAAAGACATTTAAATAAGTCCCATTAAGTTTGTTCTTGTATTAAAGCTCATTTTATAGGGTTATTTTAAGTCTAAAGCTCCACAGGGTCTTCTCGTCTTATAGTTGTATCCCCGCCTCTGCACGGGGAGGTCAATTTCATTGACTGGGGAAGGGAGACAGTTAAGCCCTCGTTTTGCCATTCATACAGGTCTTCATTTAAAAGACAAATGATTACGCTACCTTCGCATGGTTAAGATACCACGGCCGTTTAACATTTAGTCACTGGGCAGGCGAGACCTCTTATATAGTGTGGGTCAAGAGGCGATGTTTTTGGTAAACAGGCGAGGCTTGAGTTTGCCGAGTTCCTTTCTTTCCTTTTAGTCTTTCCTTGGTGCATTCCTGTGTAGGGTCAACGATATTAGTTAAGTGGTTTTCTTGTTTTTTAACTTAAGTCCCTCTAGGTTTGGGGTCGTGTAGTAATCGGTGGGTGGTCCGGTCTGACTTACATTTATGCTGGGAGAAGAATTTTCTTCTTATTACTCATTTTAGCATAATTATTCTTATGGGGGCATAAGATAGCCTATTAAGTAGCAGGGCGGGGGAAAGATATATATCAGTATAAAGGGTGTGCTAGATAGTTAGAGCTTTAACGCTTTCTTTAAAGGTGGCTGCTTTTAGGCCCACTTAAATTTTAGTCCTTGATTGATATGATCCTGGTTCACCTGCTAAGGTTGTTTCTTTATTCAGAAGAGCTGTACCCCTTCTGTCTAACTCCTTAATTTTCCTTTACCGTGGTGTTTTGTGGGCGGGGAATGGCTTAAGGGCTGAACTTCTATCCATTTCTTAGGCAACCAGCTATAACTGTGCTCGATAGGTTTATCACCTCTACTCAAAGCTCTTCCCACTCTTTTGCCACAGAGACGGGTTTATCCTGATAGATTGTCTTGAAGTAGCTCGCACAGTTTCGGGGTAACAAACTAAAGGGCTCTTTGCTTGGTTTTACTTGCTAAATCATGATGCAAAAGGTACGAGGGGAAATCTCTGCTATTCAGTACTTAAATGATTTGTTTCATTTCTTTTTCAGTTTTCCCTTGCGGTACTATGTCTATAGCTCTAATATCCTTTTTTGTCTCTCATACTGGGGTTTATAAATGGTTTACTTTGTATATTGAAAGTTTTTAATTCTATTATAAATTTAAGATTGAGTAGGCTAGCTCTTAGGTTTCAGGGTGGTCCAATTTGCATGGACATCTTCTCAGTGTAAGGGAGATGCTTTACTTTTTTGCCACACTCTGATTTGTCCAAGTACACCTTCCGGTACACTTACCATGTTACGACTTATCTCACCTTGTTTTATTTAAATTATTAAGAATAAGAGAATTGTTTCGGGGAGAGTGACGGGCGGTCTGTACGCGCTTTAGGGCCATTTTCAGTAAGGCACTCTACTCCTTTCTTACTACTAAATCCTCCTTCAGTGTAGTTTTTTCAAACTACCATTCGTGTTCCCTTCATTAGGGAATGTAGCCCATTTCTTCCCATCCCATACGCTACACCTCGACCTGACGTCTTTAGTATTACTATTGGGGCTTACTTTTTAGCCTTCAGTAGGGTAAGCTTACGACGGTGGTATATAGGCGGATTTGACAAGGGGTGGTGAGGTTTAACGGGGGTTGTCAGTTATAGAACAGGCTCCTCTAGGGGGATCTAAAGCACCGCCAGGTCCTTTGGGTTTTAAGCTGAGGCTCGTAGTTCCCGGGCGGATGGTTCGAGTGAAGTACCATCAATTTTAACAGCCATACATAGTGGGGTATCTAATCCCAGTTTGTGTTATGGCTTTCGTGGGGTCAGGGGTACTAGGGTTACTTTCGTGAGTGTGCTTTGTGGCTTCGATAGTATTTGACTGCTTAGAAGCTATTTGACCCTATTTAATTAATACTTTAACCACGCTTTACGCCGTTGTCTATCAACTTGGGTCTCCCGTTTAACCGCGGTGGCTGGCACGAGGTTTACCGACCCTTTTAACCTTAACTGAGTCAAGTTTTCACTTATAGCTAAAAGTTTATCACTGCTGATTACCCGTGGGGGTGTGGCAAAACAAGGTGTATTGGGCTGATTACTCGTGCCTGATACCTGCTCCTTAGTTCCTGGGCAGGACAATAAGGGCATTCTCACAGGGGTGCGGAGACTTGCATGTGTAAAATAGGTTAAAGCTGATAATAAAGCTAGGACCAAACCTTTGTGTTTCCGGGGCTTCTTAGGGCCCATCATAATAGCTTCAATATTACACTTTAATTAAGCTACGGCAAC